CCTTACTCATACTCATTCAATTGGAAGTATTGATCCAATTAAAAAAAATTATGTTTCGTAATTTCATAATCCAATATCCAATTTTTCAATTTATAATTGACTCTTGGATACAAATCACGAGAATGTATATTCTTCCTCTAATTTTTCATTGAAAGGTAAAGGCTTAAATCCTTTTTACGAGATAAAGTTTTTGTTTTGATCGGAATGGGTTATTAATCAAACCGAGGGACCCCTTAACTGTTAAGGGATTAACAGAACGAATCACACTTTTACCACTAAACTATACCCGCTACAATCCGATTATTGTATATAAATCGACTTTTTGTCGAACAAGAAACTTGGTCGTAATCAAAAGTATAGGATCAAAAAAGAATCATGCAAATTAGAGCGTTAACCCGAGGACTTAAGAGATTAGGAAAAGAGAACTCATTTAAATAACTAAATACCAAGTCTTTTGCTGGAGTTTTTTGACGGATATGGGTTGACAAAACTATTTAAGCCGTAACATAAAAATGCATTGTTCAAAAATTCATAGTTCATTTGTTTTCTTATCTTATTTTTTTTATTTACATTTGTTTACTTTAACTGATATTTTACTGAAAAAAAAAAGTAAATAAAAGATAAAGCTAAGAAATTAAGATAGGAACTGACATTTTGATTATATATCAAAATAGCAAAGGAACCGAAATAGTCCTTATTATGATTGTTTTAATATCAATAATAAGAATTTGTTTTAATATCAATAATAAGAATTTGTGTTTTCAAATTAAATAAATCATTTTAATTTGATTCCTTGGAACAAAAGAGGCCCGGCCCGGCCCAGCTAGGTACTGACCAGGCCAAGCCGTGTAAAGAAAAGGTTTCTTTGGACAAAATCAAAGAGGGATCCTTTGTATTTTAGTATTTTATTTATTAATATTTAGTTTTAAATATTATATTAGTTGAAAAACAAAACTATAAATAAACTAAAGAAAAAGAAAGGGGCCTTTTTCAAGCCCTAATTTTGCTTATGTAACATAATAATTATCCTTTTTTCAATTGGGGGAAAGATGGCTGAGTGGACTAAAGCGTCGGATTGCTAATCCGTTGTACGAGTTTTTCGTACCGAGGGTTCGAATCCCTCTCTTTCCGTTTTCGCCGATAACTTTTTGTTTACTTTCAAATTTTTCGTGAGTTAGTTCTTTATTTAAGTTTTTTTAGTTATTTTAGAATAGTTAAAATTATATAGTTAAAAATGTGAAGTAGCTAAAATCCTACTAAGAACATTTCATAACATTTCAAAATCGAGTAAAAAAAAACCTTATTTATTTTTATTCTTCACGTCCAGGATTACGTCCCGGATCATTAGATAGAAATCCGAAGATGAATAGAGAGACAAAGAATATTACTATCGTGTAAACAAATAGTTTTAGAGTAAGCATTACACAATCTCCAAGAATTATTTTTTTAGGAAAAAAGAGAATAGATTCTCTATTTGTATATTTGTATTTTATACCGCATATCCTAGTATGTATGTTTCTATTTTTATTTTGACACCAATAAATAAACTAAAGTTCTTTTGATTTGAGATGAGATGAGAAATAGAAAAGAATTTTCAAAAAATTCATTTATAATATTTTTTTTTTTTTTCGAATAAATCAGCAATTTGTCTAGGACAGTATTAAAAATCTCATCGAAAACTTACAGCAGCTTGCCAAACAAAAGCTAAGAGAAAAAATAGCAGAGGTATTACTGGCATAACATCTACGATTGGATTGAAAAAAGCATAGGCCTCAGGCAATTTGGCGACGAAAAAACTACTTGAATAAAGGACAGAATTAAGACAGATACAGATCAAACTAAATATATTAAGCATAAAAACCATTTTGTTCTTGAGGATAATTGTATTTATTTTGATTGAGTTATTAATAAAATAAGTTGAGTTATTGATAGAAGGGAAAATTAATAAAAATAAATTAGATAGACCAAAAGAACTTCTTTGATTTGAACTCGTCCAATCAAAATTCCTTCAACTTCAACTCTCAAATCAAAAGTGAACAGAATAAATCATACTTTCATACAATATCTTAATTGAATTAGATGTAATGATCAATAAATTCATCAGTTTAATTCTATATCTACACATAGCACAATTCTATCAAGAATCTAATATATTTTCTAGATATTTAAGATATTTAGACTGAAGTTGACGAACAACCAATAACAATATTAGTGTTTATTAGTGTCAAGTATAAATGTAAATGGGGCGTGGCCAAGTGGTAAGGCAACGGGTTTTGGTCCTGTTATTCGGAGGTTCGAATCCTTCCGTCCCAGAGCATATCCGTCCACATATCCAAAACAGTATAATAATATCATATACTTAACCCATATGAATCATAGAATATTTGATATATATAATATATAATATATATATATATTATATCAGAATAAAGGTTACTTTTTTGAAGCTATAAAATTGAATTCTTATTCTTAATGAGTCTTCTCTGAATCATATCTTTTTCACAAATTGAATCGAATTCAAATAACACGCAGATGTAATAGAATCTATTTGTGATCTATAAATATTAAATATAGAATAGCTAGAATTTCTTTCAGTAACAATAGTTTAGTCTATCTGATACATACATAGATTCCATAGTTTTTTATTTCGATTCTTTTTATTTTTTTTTCAATTAGTATGAAAAAAAAATAAAATATATAGCAACCTAAATCTTCTTTTACATCATTCTTTATCCACTATTTCATTAAAAAAATAAATTGGATTTTTTTAATCATTGATGATTTAATACAAATCTGGATTTATCTTTCTTGTATGATGATAAAATGCAATGTGGTCTTACTATAAACTATAAAATCTTATTCAAATAATGATATGGAGGTCAGAAAATTTTCAATCAATTAGATTAAATTGATGATTTCTTAGGAGTTCTTAGTACTCGAAGAAGTGTGAAATTGGTGAATTTATCCTATCAGGTTACTTGAAGATCCAGATTCAAAGAGAACTTATTTATTTGTTTGAATTTTATTCGTGTTATTTTTATTTATAATTAGTATTTATAATATTTTAAAATATTATAGATTTATATAGATTTATATATTTTAATATTTATAAATATATGTTTCTGGGGTTAATGCTTAGACTTCTTCAGAAACTCTATTTCATATAGAAGGAAAGAAGGAAAAAAAATAAAGTATAGATTACTAGGTATTGATCGAACCAATGACTATTCATAATTCCATACTGGAATTAATTACATACTGGTTCCAAACTAAAGGAATGTTATGGTAAAACTTCGTTTAAAACGATGTGGTAGAAGGCAACGTGCGACTTGAAGGATACGATCCACTGTGGATTCTTACATCCACCACTTTTTATTATTATATTAGGAATGAAAGTGCTTTTGGCTCGACATCGTTTGTTCTGTTCACTAGAACTCTCATTTTTTTTTTTGGGGGGGGGGGGTTGTAATATAAACCGTATCATACATGATGGAGCTCGAGCAGAACGTATTGATTCGTTTTTCGGAGGCAAGAATCTAGGGTTAGTATCAATTAATAAATTGAGACAACTTTGTAAGTCTATTTTTGATATAGAAATCTAAAGGATCAAATTCAAGTAAGTTTCAAATTCAAAAGTAAAATCCTTTGGAATTGGTAAAATCCTTTCACTCAAATCAAAAGTGTATTACACAAGAATCAACCATTCATATGATTGTTTGATAGAAAGAAATCACAAAAAATGGTGTGTTGCTGCCATTTTGAAACGATTAACTATCACCGAAGTAATATCTAAACCTAATGATTCAAGGCAAAGATAAAGGATCCTAGAACAAGGAAATACCGTTTTCAATTGTCTTAACAACTAGAACTAGATTAAATCAAAATAGATTCGAAAGGAGACAGATAAAAAAGGGATTAGAGACTGCTCAATAATCAATAAATGAAATACTTAAAAGGTTTTCTTTGCGAGTTATACAACTTGAGTTATGAGAGTGCAAATTACAAATATGAAAATCCTTTTTGTTGGGGAAAGAGTAAGAAACAAGTATTTAAATCATATAATAAAGAAAGAGAATTCTTGGTCTAATTGATTTGATGATTTTATGGATCTATTTGCCATTCTAATTTTGTATATAAACATAACTTGAATTTTCTTGAGCCGTACGAGGAGAAAACTTCTTATACGTTTCTCGGGGGGGTTTCTCTACATCTATCCCAATGAGCCATTTATCGAATCGTTGCAATTGATGTTCGATCCCGAAGAGAAGGAAGAGCTCTTCGGAAAGTGGGTTTTTATGATCCGATAAAGAATCAAACTTATTTAAACGTTCCTGTTATTCTATATTTTCTTGAAAAAGGCGCTCAGCCTACAGGAACTGTTTATGATATTTCAAAGAAAGCGGGGGTTTTTATAGAACTTCGCCTTAATCACCAAACAAAATTAAATTAATTAAATATAAATATATAAATTAAAGAAGGTAAGGTGTGGATGATTTGTATAGATTTTTGTATAATTATAATCTTTTCTTTGCTTTTTTTTCCCTTTTTCAATTTATATCATATTTAATTTATTTTTTCTACTTATAGAATGTCGTCTTTTATAACGATAAAAAAAAAATCTATTTTATTGGTTTTATTGATGTAATAGATGAGAAAAATATCGAGAGAATAAACAATTTGGTCTTAAATTTTTGATATTATTGTCATGTCAATGGTTTTTTTTTTTTATTTTTCATTGGAATTCGATGAACAAATAAAAAAGCAAAGGGTTAAGCCTGCTTTTTTTACTTTGTATTTAATATTAATACTTATATTGATTGATATTAATTGAATAAACCTGGGATTTTTATACTTCTTTTTTAATTTATTCGTCCGCCTACACTCTTTTGTATATGTCAATTATATATCTAGTGCCGATCCAACATAAATTCTTAGGTCTTGGTTTTCATTTTAATAAATTGAAAAATTTAATTAAAATGAAAATTGAAATAATAATCTCA